GATTAGCTAATTCGTTGAAAAAAATCTTTTTTGTGGAAAACCACAAGGAAAAATACCATTGCCAAAAATTCACAAGATAACATTTCCATTTATTCAGGAAACGAGATATGCCTTTAGAAGACAGAAGATATTTTCTTTGATACCTAATATAATGTATGCAAGGTTCCTTCACCAACCATAGATTCTCTTGAAAATCCGTAATCTTCCCAAAGACTTTCACAAGGAGTTCGATTTTTCTATAGAAATAGATTCGTTCCAGAAAAAACTCAAAAGATGTTGATCGTAAATGAAAAGATTGATTGCGTAGAAAGACGAAAATGGATTCATATTCATATACATAAGAACTATATAAAAATAAGAAAACTCTTTGATTTTCTTTTGAAAAAGAAAGTTTTTTTGCATTAAAAAGACTATTCCCATTCCAAGACTCGCTGAGAAAGAATCGTAATAAATGCAACGAAGAGGCGTCTTTTAACCAATAACGAAGAGCTTGAACCAAAATTTCCGCATGGACAGGATAGGGGATTTCCGCATCTAATACAAAATTTAAATGCGATAAATTGTCCTCTACAAAAGGAAATATTGAATGAATTGATCGTAAATTCTGAGATTGAATTATCTTTGTGCCTTCGATACAAGAAATTACTCGAAGATAAAATGGAATTTCTACAATAAACGCAAATCCCTCTGATATGATTCGAGAATACAAATTCGTGTTGAACAAGAAAAATGGATTTTGGTTCGAAGAATTATGAGAAATAATAAACTTATTCTGTTGATACATTCGAGTAATTATTCGTTTCACAATCAATAAACTGGATTTTTTGTCATAACCCGGAGAAATTGATCTCCTTATCCTTAAACCATGATCGTGAGCAAAGGCATAAATAGACTCCTGAAAGATAAGTGGATATAGGAAGTCGTGTCGTTGAAATTCCTCGGTCTGTAAATAGGTTTTGATTTCCTCCATTTTAAATTCGATTTGAATCAAAGGTAGAATATTTTTTTGGGGGGTTATAATTACATAGTGCGATATAGTCAAAACAAGATATTCTATTCAAAATAGATTCCTTGGAGACAGTGAAATTTATCAACAGATTCTCGAAATTCTCTTTTTTACATTCAGTTCATTTTATTCATGTATATTATCCTACAACAAGAGAATTAGAAATCTTTTATTTTTGAACCCCAATCGCTCTTTTGATTTCGAAAAAAACTTTTTTATCAATATACTGCTTCTTTTCCACATAGAATGGCAGGCAATACAATAGTTAGGATTCAGTACAAAAATATCGAATCCCCGCGTGAGGGGGCGAAGCTTTTTCCCTATGAGGTACTAATCGAGTTTTAACGTCTAATTAGATCAGGAAATTTTTCAAATTGAGAAGAGAAGCTGGTTGCTTTTTCTTTCTTTTACTTAATTCAAGCCATAAAGCCCGACCTCTATCCATTTATTAATTCGACCCAACTTTTTGAGTTCCAAGAATTCGAACAAGGTTTTGGAACTATCCGATAAGAATAAAATATCCTACGAACTCTTTATTGATACGACATGCTATTTTTTCCATTTATTCCTTTTCAGGATTAGTCGTGGTCTTCCAAATTTTACCAACGGTATGGACGAATTCTTAACTTCATTCAAATGTGTAAAAGATTCAAGCCGCACTTAAAAGCCGAGTACTCTACCGTTGAGTTAGCAACCCGAAGAAACAAAATAAACCAAAATTTACAAAAAAAAAGTGTGATCCAATCAGAATGAAAAACAAGTAAGAAAATAAACAAATTAAGTGAAGTTATACAAAGGTACGGGAGGTTGGATCAACTAACAAAATATTCCACTAAGAAATAACAAAAAATTTTGAATGGATTCAAAACCTACAAATAATTAAATATTAATAGTAATTTAATAAAAATAGAAGAAATTCTGATATAAAAGGATAGAAAATTTGAAAAACAAATAGACCACCTTTTAGAATCAAAAACTTCTTGTAGCAAAGAAAGGATTATTTTACTAAGATAAATTTTGGAAATTCAGGTAAATTCCTTTGGTGTATAAAAAGAAATAAATAGACCCAGTTCACTTATCACGATGGATTATATTTCTTCGAGACACTGTTGTCAATATAAATGTTCCTCAAAGAAGAAAGTGGAAAAACAAAAGAAATTGCATTGAAATGTTTTTTTTCTTGATTTGAATTGAAATTGAACCAAAATGATCTTGGATTGATACTGGATATATACTCTAGATAAATAGAAAAAAGATCAACTGAAGAATTGAAAAAGCGTATCTTTAGTTCGAGAATGTCGTTGATCCATTTACGTCGAATACGTAACGTGAATTACTTGTTATTTAGTCAGAATTACAACAAAAACAGACAACTGAAGGAAAGGCCCGAGTTTGAGTTCGATTTTTCAAATCACTAAACTTAGGAGTCAACGTAAAGAAATGATAGATACAAATACAGCATAGCATAAATACCAAGGGGGTAGAACTTGTTTTGTTCGAATTTTTCTATACTTGGTTTTCCCCCTTGGTATTTTTTTTTTAGTTAAATTGCATTTGATTCGACGGAAGTTCCTTAAAAACTTCTGCTTTGGTTAAAAGATTCTGAACAGTTCCTGTGGGTTGAGCTCCTTTTTCAAGGAAATATAAAATAAGAGGAACATTTAAATAAATTTGATTCTTCATTGGATAATAAAAACCCACTTTTCGAAGATCTCTTCCTTCTCTTCGAGATCGAACATCAATTGCAACAATTCGATAAACGGCTCATTGGGATAGACGTAGCTGAACAATACCCCCCCCCAGAAACGTATACGAGGTTTTCCCCTCGTACGGCTCACGAAAAAATGATTTTTTTCTAGATTTTTAGTTTTGTCTATGTGTGCAATTCGAATAAATCAAATTAAATAAGAAATAGACAGACTTTGATTTCCGTTTTTTTAATGAAAAAAAAAAGCATTCATACTCCTAACTCAAGTTGGATAACTCTCAAATAGCTCAAAAGAAACATCTTTTGTCTATTTCATTTCTTGAGTGGTCTTTAACCCTTTTCTTTATCTTATTTGGATCTGGTTTAAAATTGGATTTGTCTTCTTTGGGCTAATCCTGTTATAGATAGTTATTGAGACTATCGAGACAATTAAAATGGTCTTTACTTGTTCTTAGATCCTTATTTTAAATCATTAGGTTTAAACATTACTTCATCGCTTCTTAATCTAATCCTTTCAAAATGGCAGCAACATACCCTTTTTGATTTCTTTGTAGCAAAGATTCCTCTGGACAGTTGATTCACGCATGACACACTTTAAATAAAAGTGTTGAACCAATTCCAACAAGTTTTACTTTTTTTTTGAATTAAAAACTTGCTCCAATTGAGTTTCTATATATGGAAAATCATTTACGAAGTTGTTAGAATTAATTAGCATTAACCCTAGATCTTTGTCCCCGAGAAAGGAATTAAGCCTTTCTACTCGAGCTACACCATGAACTATTACTATTTACTTACAACCCAACAAAAAAAAAAAAAGGATTCAAGTCTAATAGAACAAACAGTGTCGAGCCAAGAGCATCCTCATTTCGAGATAAATTGAAAATGGTGGATGGAAAGATCCACAACGGATCGTGTCCTTCAAGCCGCACGTTGCTTTCTACCACATCGTTTTAAACGAAGTTTTAACATAACATTCCTAAAATTTGGAACCGGTATGGAATTGATTCAATTAGGGAATCATGAATAGTCATTGGTTCAGCTGTACACAGACACTGTAACTGGAATCTAGCTTCTTGCTTCTATATATAGAATATTATTCTATGTAGAAGGATTTTTCTTAAATTACTTAGTAAAACGGCATTTTTAACATACCTAAAACATACTATATAAATAAATAAAATTTCGAGTTAAATTCCAAAGATTCCAGATTAGACTTCCCAATACAAGGAATTAGTACACGAAAGTAGTAAATTTTTTTTTCAATTAAAAAGATCTTCGTAGAAAAACAAGCCTGTTTGAATGGGTTCATTACTGATTTAATTTGAAATAACTAATTAAATTAAACAAAAGAATAAGAATACAAAAAAGGGTTCGGGCATTTCTCTATGATCTCGAGCTTTTGAGCATTTGGTAATAGTAATATAGCGAAATTTTAAAAGACACAGCCATTGAAACGAATATGGATTAACCCACACTATTTATTTTTTTTTAGGGAAATTAAATAATGTAGGATAAAAAATACATATACGCTGGGACGGAAGGATTCGAACCTCCGAATAGCGGGACCAAAACCCGTTGCCTTACCACTTGGCTACGCCCCATTTCAATTTCGAATTTGGAATAAGAATTCATATATGAGAATGAATTGGTCTTAGTTCTTTGTCAACTTAAGTTTAAATATCTAATATTTCTCGAAGATATTACTACTACTATTTATATATATACATACATATAACATACATATAAAATTCAACTTTATTTATTGATCATTAAATAGAATTCAATTAAGATATTGTATGAAAGTATGATTTCTTCAATTCTCCTTTGAGAATTAAAGTATTTTTGATTGGGTTGGTTCATAGAAAAAAGGAGTCTATCTTGCTTACTTTCTTTCTTTTTCGGTATATCAAAAAATCAATCAAAATGCAATTATCTCCAACAACAAAATATATGTTATGCTTAATATAATTAGTTTGATCTGTATTTCTATTAATTCTGCCGTTTATTCGAGTAGTTTTTTCTTCGGCAAATTACCCGAAGCATATGCTTTTTTGAATCCAATCATAGATGTTATGCCAGTTATACCTGTGCTTTTTTTTCTCTTAGCTTTTGTTTGGCAAGCTGCTGTAAGTTTTCGATGAAATCAATATGCTAATTTCTTCAGCCAAAAAGTCTAAAAAAAATGATAAAAGTTTTAGTATAGGAACTTTCGATTCGCATACTGAAAGTTTTGTATAGTCATCAGAAAGTAGGCTTTACCCCCTTCATGATTTTTGACTTTGAAAG